GTTAACCAAAAGAAAGAGGTTAATTACATGAGTTTCAAACTAAAATTTTTATTAATAATCAGTTTTATCTTTTATCCCACCTTCAGAAGAATAAAGTATAAGCATTTTAACTATCATTCGAATTTTCTGAAAGGTAACCATCTCGGTTTCATATATAAATTTATATTATGAAATATAAATTTATATAGATTATATAGAATCTTTGAAAAAGACCTTTCTTCATAAGAAGGAAAAGACTTACTATCTTTGGGATCTGATGCTACACCGCTGCTCAATACCTTAGGGGATCAACTCTATTACATAAGTGGATTCCTAACTTTTATCTCATATCATGACATAAGTAAGCAGTTCTTATTGTATCGGACCAAAACCTCGCGAATTGATCTTTACGGCGCTTCCTCTATCAATTAGATCCTTTATCCATAGAATAAAGTATCTAGGCATACCTATTTCTTCATATTTCGACTTTTATGAAGTTTATTTCTTTACTACAGCTGATAAAAATCGTTGTTTTGAACAATACATATGTAGAAAGCCTACCCTTTTTTCTTTTTAGTATTTATTAACGGATTTGTTCTTTCTTTCCTTTTTTTATTTCTATAGTGGAGATAGTCGCACGTAATGACAGATCACGGCCATATTATTAAAAGCTTGTGGTAAGAATGGGTTTCGCTCTAGTGCCCGAAAATAATATTCCAAAGCTTTCGTATGTTCTCCGTTCCTTGTGTGGATAAGGCCTATGTTATAGAGTATATAACTTCGATCATAAGGATCAATTTCTAGTCGCATAGCTTCATAATAATTCTGTAAAGCTTCCGCATAATTTCCTTCGGATTGAGCCGACATCCGTTACGGTCGTCATTCGATTCAAAGAATCTCCGTTCCAGAACCGTACATGAGATTTTCATCTCATACGGCTCCTCCTTTATGTGCATAATGATAATAATACATGGAATCAAAAAAGATTGAAATATTCTCATTATAAACTAAGTGGGGCTGGTATTTTTACAAGAAATCTCTAGCCAACCTTCTTGTAAAAGATCTTTCCTTAACATCAAGCATGTTGGTATTAGATAAAAAAGGTTAAGGTTATTCCAACAATTTCTTTGTCTTCAACGCCCTTTAATTTGCAGGAATTAGTCACTTCAACAGTCTTCGATGGTTATACGGGTATCCAAAATACGAACGAGATGGATGTTTGTTGTCCCAACCATTCTTGTTAGTCCCGATCCTGATAAGGAAAAGGGATAATTTATAACAAAGTTTTCGTGTGTTGATTCCGAGGAGTAGTGCTTCTTCCCCTATGCCCCCTATTGGTACTAGTGGAGTAGGGTTGACCTAACCCATAGGTGTAACCTTTCGCTCAATACTCTAGAATTGATAATTGAAGCATCTGAGGCTGCATTAATCGGGGATACACGACGGAAGGGGTTGTTTTATTTACAAACTTCACCTTCAACAAGCGTAGATTTATTTCAATAATTTTTTTTTCTTCCTATACCGATACCGAATAATAATAATACCGAATAATAATAATGTTGTCTTTCTCTTAAGACTGAGAGCGGTAAAAAATATAATTATAAAATAAAAATAAATAAAAAAATAATCAAATCGCACCATCTCTGTAATAGGTGAATGCCTCTTTTTCTCCCGAAGTTGTCGGAATTATTCGTAATAAGATATTGGCTACAATTGAAAAGGTTTTATCAATAAAATTTCCATTTATCCCAGATCTAGACATAGGTGTATTAATCCATTCTATAATTTATTTTAATTTCCTTTCGTGAGAAAATGATCCCACAAACAAAGGACTTGTACAGTACGAAATAACATAAAAACGGATTCATTGAAATAAAACGGAAGACCTTTTACTCAAATTGTTTCTTTTTGACAGGAATCAATAAAAAAATAATAAATATTTTAATCTGATTAGATTTCATACAAATAGTATAAGAATGAAGGGAACTATTCCGATTTCATTGAAGCTGAATAATCGAATAATCAAAGAGTTTATCCTACAGATTAGGATAATTCGATAATTTTTGATTGGATTATTATCCAAAGAGGAAAAAGAATCGAATAATCATTCTATGATGAAAATGGAATACCGTTTATTTTGTGTTGTGTGTATAGTGGGTATACGCTATACAATCAAATATAAAAAAAATCCGGGGGGGCGGTTCATGAATTTGGAATAAATCTATGGGTTAAGAAGTTGGAATAAGAAGTTGTTGTTGAAAAATCTAAAACTTGAAAGGAATTTTAGAATTTTTATGAAAATAGAATAATAGTCTAAACTAAATAGAATCATGATCTAAAGGTATCCATTAAACATAGTCTAAAAAAATAGATCGATCGTTGGATTCGTTCCAATTGAGTGATTTAATCCGGTATAAATATTAGAAAGGGCGGAACCACCATCTTCGAAAACATGAATAGATATATATCTTTATTTTACAATTTTTCACAAAAAAGATTTATCTTTATCCCCAGCCTTCGG